ATCTTAACCCATCGGAAAGATATCATCTCATACTTATCTATGACTGTTTATGTCTCTAGCATGACGATTTGATTAAATGTGGAGGGAAGTAGAATAAATGGCCGATACTACTGGAAGAATTCCTCTTTGGATAATAGGTACTGTAACTGGTATTCTTGTGATCGGTTTAATAGGCATTTTCTTTTATGGGTCATATTCCGGATTGGGCTCATCCCTGTAGTAATAGGATGAACTGAGTTGTAGACCCGAAAGCATAAGAATGCAGCGGGCCCCCCTTTTTTTTTTCTCAATCTGATTCGAGGGGGCCCTCCGAGTTCTTAATAAGCATAATACTTTAGTCGTATAAATCAAAAAAAGGGAGGGACTACCCTTTTTCTGATATTCAATCAAAAAAATTCCATTCAGTTCAGTAAAGCTAAACAAATTTTCCTTTCTAAAGTATAAAGCAAGGTTATCATGAACCTGAAAAAAAAAATATATGAACTAAGAATTCAAATCTTTGATGAGTGGGATCAAGAATCATTATTATTTCGACACAAGAAAGAGGTGTAGAAAATTTCTTTTCTTGTGCCGAAGGCTAGGAAAACGATTAGAAATAATACCTCCTAGAATTCTTTGTTTTCCTTATTTCGCCTTCCATTTTCCACTTCCTTATCTTATGCTTAGTATCTAGTTGAATTTGATTCTATTAGAATAGAAAAGCTATTTCTAGATTCTATGACAATTAAGTCTGACAATAGGGATACAATCACACCGCTCTAGTTTAGATTAAAAAAAAAAGAAAACAAATAAAAGGGATAAAATCAACTAGTCTTTTTACCAATTACCAATATACATACTATGACTAGAAATGTAGTACAAGGAATTTCTAAAAAAAAATCTGATATAATCTAATATAATCTGGTATTATATAAAAAGAATAGAAACAAAAACAATTTTAACAATTTTTTTTTTGATGATCAAAAAATTCTTCTTAGAATTTTGTTTTTTTTTAATAACTTGAATTTGATAAATCGCCATATCTAGAAATTCATTTCGGACAATTGAACCTTTTCAAACTGTTTCTTTTTAAGAATCAAAAAGATTTGTGCCAAAATAACAGATGCAAAAAAGAACAAAAGTCCTTGAACACGTAATGGGTCTTGAAGTACTATTTCTGCATCTCCCTGACCAAATCCGCCCACATTAGGATTACTCGTTAATGGTTGATCACGTTTGACGGATTCACCCTCTGAAACAAGAAGTTCTGGTCCTGGAGGGATAATATCAACCACTTGACGCCCCTCGGGCGCATCTGTTATGGTTATTTCGTACCCCCCCTTTTCTTTTCGTATAATTCTGCTTACGACACCTGCCGTTGTAGCATTATAAACCGTATTGTTACTCTTGCTCCCGTCGGGATAAATCTGACCCCTTCCTCTGTTTCCACCTACATATATGGGATATTTTAAGAAGTGAACATCTTTTTTAGTAGCGGGGTCCGGAGAAAGAATAGGAAAGGTTATTTCACTATATTTCTGACCGGAAACAGGCCCTATCACAAGAATATTTTTTTTAGTGGGGCGATAACTCTGAAAAGATAGATTACCCATCTTTTCTTTCATCTCTGGCGAAATACGTTCGGGGGGGGCTAATTCAAATCCATCGGGTAAAATAAGAACAGCCCCCACATTCAAAGCTCCCCTTTTACCATTAGCAAGAACTTGTTTCAGTTGCATATCATAAGGAATTCGAACAACTGCTTCAAATACAGTATCCGGCAGTACCGCTTGTGGAACTTCAATTTCTACGGGCTTATTAGCTAAATGACAATTGGCGCATACAATACGGCCAGTTGCTTCGCGTGGATTTTCATAACCCTGCTGTGCAAAAATGGGATACGCGTTTGAAATGGATTCCGGAGTTATTATATATATCATGAGTGATAGGGAAATGGAACGAATAATCTCTTTCTTTAGCCAAGAAAAGGTCTTTCTAGTTTGCATGGTCCAATCGTTGATCCAAAAAATTTCTACAATAAAATTAGGTAGGGCACTAGGCGAGTTCCCTATCCACGATGCTGTTATTTACTGAACAATTTTTACAAATTCTAAAATATGAGAAGAATCCGAAACTCTTAGATGGAAAATAATTGTATAAAAAAATACGATTTTGAACTGTACAAAATAAGAAACATTTTAATTGGATTGATGGATCATCTTTCAGTCATTCATTGAATGATAAATCACTACAAGTGACGGAGATAGACGATTTAAATAACGGAAAATCCAATATTTAAAAATTGTATCGAGAATAACTGGAAAGGTGGAAACAAGTCCCGATATAATTTGATCATTATGAGCAAATCCAAAATCTTTGTAGACGGAGCCAATCATTAGTTCCCAACCGTGGGGTGAATGGAATCCTATACATAAATCAGTTACTAAAAGAATAGAAAAAGCTTTTATTGTGTCACTTAAATTATATAGGAATTCTTGAACCCAAGAATTAAGAATAAGAAGTTTTTCATTACCTAGAATAGAATAACCGCTTAGAATAAGGAAAGAGATTATATTTGTCGAGAAGCGAAAAATCGTATGGATACGATCCTCATTGTGTATCTTGATCAATTGTATCGTTTCTTTGTGGATTATGCTATGAAACTTTTGTAGATGTGTTTCCGGGTATTCCTTTATCATTTCGTCAAAAAAGAAGAGTTCCTCTAATTCTATGAATCTTTCTAGAATAAACTTTTCGTGCCTATCATTAAAAAAGGTTTCGGATTTACTGGTATTCCACCAATTAATCATCCAAGATTCCAGACTTTTATTAAATGAAAAAGAGATTAACCAGGGCAAAAAGACTATAGATATAAGATATAGAAACGGAGAGAATGCTTTTTTTTCATTGTTTTGTCTGTGAATTTTTAATGAACCCATCTCATTCGTCGACTTTATCCGATTTAATATTTCGATCAATTATAAGTTCTATTACAAGGCTTCAAATCTCTGAACCCATTCCGCGTTTTTTATTTGTCAGTCATTGGTTAGTCCTTAAATTTAGAAAGAATACAGAAATAGCCGAAGAAGAAGAAAGAGTACACGAATGAAGAAAAAGAATATTGTTTCCAAATATCCCAATTGCTTAAAAATTCAAAGCAATTCTCTTTTTTCGATGAATGCTCAAAAGAGTCACTTCAAATCAAATTAGGCTTTCGAGATAAAAGAATACCTTTCTACCAAAAAAAATAGCAAATATTTTGAAAAAAAAAAATCGGTCAACTGCCCATAGCCGCAGGAGTAATTAAGAGAAATTGATGAAGAATGGTGTGATAATCAAAAGTAAGTGGAAAAAGCAAAATAAGCAAAATAAGATGGAAGGGTTATAATTTTAAGTCTTCCAATCCTTTGCTTATTAAGGAATAAAAAAGATAAAAAAGAGGAGTCGATTGACAAAAATAAAGTAGAGATAATATACAAGATATGATCGATCCATATCTAACGTATCAATTTAAAAAAATTTCTTTATTCTATCTATTATTCTGAAATGTTTTGTTTTGATCTCTGAGATCAGTCTAGTATTTCAATTTGTTAGTTATTTTTTTTTTACTGAGTTTAATGACTTTACATACGCATAAAAGAAAGGGGTGGTTTGCGGACAAAAAAAGCTTTTTTTTTTATAAATGTTCTGTATAGATATAATTAATATCCATCTTCTTTGGTTCATCAGCATTGTGACGAAATACCCGTTAACTTTAACTTATACTCTAAAAAAAAGAAAAAAAGAGGGAGACTCTTGGATTTTTCATTCTTGCTAAAAAAATGGTCATTCTTTAGTTCATTTCAAAATACTTCAATTGGTACACGCAAAAAATAGGCCAATTCCGCTGCTTTTTGCTCAATTTCTCGTGGAGTAAAATTCTCATCAGTACGAGTCAAAGGAATGACCCCCTGTCCTTTGATTTCCAGATAAAGGGCATGCCGAGTATAAATACCCTCTTTAACTTCTATTCGGATAGACTGAACATCTTTCATAAGGAATCGGAGTAAGATGCGACGATTTTTTCCGGGAAAGCCCCAACGAAAAATACATACTATTCCCTCGTTTCTATCAAATCGATCATACCCACTACCCACATTCCACAAAATTGTGCACCACAAATAAGAACTAATAAATAAACCGGCGATCCCATAGAAAGACATCACGATTCCTTGTGGAAAAAAAATTATTTGCTGAGACGGAAATAAAGATATCAAATTTCTGTCAAGATAACTGGAAATCCCAACCAATAAAAACCCCAATGAACCTAAAAAAAGTATAAAGGCCCAGCAGAAATTACTTGTTTTTCGAGACCCCGCTATAAGTTCTATCCATATACATTCTGATCGCCAATTCATACTGGATCCAGTTGCATTTTATTGGAAGTGGGAGACTAGCCAAAACGAATTTGACTGTACTTTTTTTTGTTTCCGAAGTCATTTTCATCAACTCGCGCTATTCTGATGTGAATCGTTAGGAAAAATTCATCCAATTCCGTAAATCTAAAAAACTAGAAAACCCCTCAGATGATTCCCTATCTCCACACATATGGATATATTGGCTTTACAGTTAGTTTAAGTATCCGATCGTAATTGATTTTCAAATCGACCATGTACTCATATATCATCTTTATGCCTATAGAAATTAAGAATCCTTTCCTTTTTGTTTGAAGGAAGCTGTATGGTATACCCTATTATACTAAATAGATATCTGTGTTATGATCCAAGTCTAAGTCTTGAAAAAAAAAAATAGATGAAATTTCCCCCCATCGGATCTAAAAAATCTTGTTTTTTTGAACATAAAGAAATAGAGAAGCCATTGCAATTGCCGGAAATACTAACCCCACTAAAGGCACAAAAATAGAGGGGAAATTGTTGAGAATTGTCATAGAAATGGGCACCTCGATTTAATATTTGTACCTATTTTTTATTCTTATATTTATTGAATTTTTAATTGTTATTAAATTAACTGTTATTAAATTATTAAATTGTTATATTAATATTTTTTCCTATTCATATATAATATTGTTTTGTTATGTTAGAAAGATATCTTATAATCATTATAATTATACTAAGTATATGAAAATAACTATATATAATAAAGTGTAAGTAGTGTAAAACTAACTAAATAGACTTATTTATTTTTCTACATGAAATATATGTGTTTCTACATAAAATATTTGTGGGATAAGCTTTGTTATTCTTTTATCTTTTTCTTGTCTTATAATTCTAAATAATTAATAATTTTCATTTTCTAATTTAACTTTATTTAAATTTAATAATAATAATAAATTGAAATTTAATAATAATAATAATTGAAATTTAATAATAATAATAAAAAAAAATAGAGTATTCTTGCGCGACAGTCTATATATAGGGATAGGTAAGAAAAGAAAATGAAATTCGTTTTCTTTTTTATTTACCTTTATTTACCTTGCCCAATTTAAGAACAATTTCGTGTAAGAAAGAATTTTTGTTCTTTTACCTTGTTGATAGAGATTAGCAATAATCAGGAATCAAAATTAGGAGTAATCATAAATATCGCTAAAAAAAAAATTATCTGCATGTCCTTCTATTCTAAATTGACTCTTATGTTATGTCACAAAAAAAACCATTCTTCCGATTTTTCCTTGAATTCCAATAAATAAATACTTGTTTGCCCGAAATAAAGAAATAAAAAGAAAGAAAATAATTTAAATAATTTAATTAAGTTAAAGATCTACTTGATTTATTATTCAATTTATGATTCAAAGGAAAGATTCTGATTCAAAGGAAAGAAAGCGTGGAGCTGAAATAACTCATTCAGAACGCCCTTTAAAAGATTACGTGGTACAATTGAATCGAATAAACCCTTATGGAATAAAAATTCAGCTGCTTGTGAACCTTCAGGTACTGTCTTATTCAATGTTTGTTCAATTACTCTTTTACCTGCAAATGCAATGTGTGCGTTGGGTTCAGCAATAATGATATCCCCTAACATACCAAAACTCGCCGTCACGCCCCCAGTCGTAGGCGATGTAAGGATTGAGATATAAAATAACTTTTTATTCGATTGATAATCATATAAAGCGGAAGATATTTTAGCCATTTGCATCAAGCTCAAACTTCCTTCTTGCATACGCGCTCCCCCGGAAGCACACACTAGAATAAGAGGTAAAAACTTATTGGCAGCATACTCGATCAAACGAGTGATTTTCTCGCCTACTACGGATCCCATACTACCCCCCATAAACTGAAAATCCATAACCCCAATTGCTACGGGAATGCCATTTAGTTGACCTATACCTGTTTGAATGGCTTCGGTTAATCCTGTCTTTCTTTGATAAGAATCAATACGACCTTTATAAGGTTCGCCCTCCGAATGAAATTCGATGGGATCCCGAGATACCATGTCTTCATCCATAGGATCCCAAGTACCTGGATCAATCAAAAGTTCAATTCTATCTGAACTGCTCATTTTCAAATGATATCCACATTGTTCACAAATATTCATTCTTGATTTCAAAATTTTCTTATAATTTAATCCATAACAAATTTCGCATTGAACCCACAAATGTCTGTATTTTTGAGTTACATCAAGATCATGAGAATTTTCCCTTCTAATAAAATCCCCAATCTTCGTGCTAGTTCTTAGACTGGACCTTGCGTTTTCACTATTGTTTCCACTTTCACCAAAAATGGAACTAGAAACGTAACCTTCGCTGGAATTGTCACTGCCACTTAAAATATAACTATCAATGCAGATTTGAGAATGAAGGTGACTATCAATACAACTAGTGACGTAATTATTCCACCTATATTTAGTATCATAATCATAGTGGGAGTCGTCCCTACTAGACCTATTATTCAAATAACTAGTATTCAAATAACTAGACTTCCAATAATTAGAAAAAGAACTTTCTAGTTCACTCATAAAAGAATGATCGTTGTCAATCTCAAAAATTCGATTTTCCATATCAAAATATATGGTATAACTACCCCTATTACTATCCCGAACTAACAAAGTGTTATCAGCACTGCAATTCCGAATACCCCTGCCCCCGGCTAAACGATCAACACTGCTGGAACTAGAACTCTCACTATTCCCCCAATCATCTGGATTTTTATCTGTATCATTTAGAATTTTGTCTTCACTTACACTGCTATTTTCAATAGGACCAAAACTATCGATTGATTTACTTAGCATACACCTGTATTTTAACTCCACATTGGATAACATCGAATTGAACCACCATTTTTCCATAGAGCTTTCTCACTACTATGTACATCAAAATAAATAGATGAATAGTCATTCGATGAAAAATCATTTGAATATTTCATTTCCTCTCAGAATAAGCATAGAAATCCAATCATTAGAGTTATTTATTAACTAATAATGAGTAGGTACTGAGTGGTAAAAAGAATTTGCTTTTGCTTTTTGTTTGTAATAACCCGTAGTATTACTTCACTATATATGATTATGATAGAACTCTCTAAAGTGAAT